AGAAATTGGGTAGGGAAAGGGGAAGCATTCAAAATTGTAGAGTATACAGAAGAAGAAAAAAAAAGAGAAGAAGAAAAAGAGACGAAGAAAAGAACGGAGAAAGAGCGAATACAGATAGCAGAGGCCTGGGATACCGTTCCAATTACACAAGTAATAAGAGGTTGCATGTTACTAACTCAATCTATTTTTAGAAAATATATTGTATTACCTTCATTGATAATTGCAAAAAATAGTGGACGCATGTTCCTATTTCAATTTCCCGAATGGTTTGAGGATTTACAGGAATGGAATAGAGAGATGCATATTAAATGTACCTATAATGGTGTTCCATTATCCGAAACAGAATTTCCGAAAAATTGGTTGACAGACGGTATTCAGATAAAAATCTTATTTCCTTTCCGTCTGAAACCTTGGCACAAATCGAAACTACGATCATCTAAGAAAGGTTTAATGAAAAAGAAAAAAGAAAAAGATGATTTTTGTTTTTTAACAGTTTGGGGAATGGAAACTGAACTTCCTTTTGGTTCGCCCCGAAAAGGACCTTCCTTTTTTAAACCCATTTTTAAGGAAATTGAAAAAAAAATTGGAAAATTTAAAAAGAAGTCTTCTCGAGTTCTAATAGTTTTTAAAAGAAAAATAAAATTACTTCGAAAAGTTTTAAAAGAAACAAAAGAATGGGTTATCGAAAGTGTTATTTTTATAAAAAAAATAATAAAAGAACTTTCAAAAATTCTGTTATTTCGATTACCAAGAAGAGAAGTATATGAATCAAGTGAAATTAAAGAAGAAAAAGATTCTATAATAAGCAATCGGCTAATTCACGAATCGTTTAGTGAAATTGCATCTACGAATTGGACAAATTCTTCATTAACAGAAAAAAAAATAAAGGATTTGACTACTAGAACAAGTACAATTCGAAATCAAATAGAAAGAATTATAAAAGAGCAAAAAAAAGTAACTCCAAGAATAAATAATATTAGTCTTAAAAAAACAAGTTATAATGCTAAAAGATTCGAAAAATGGCAAATATTCAAAAAAAGAAATGCTCAATTAATCTCTAAATTACCTCTTTTTTGGAAATTTTTCATTGAAAGAATCTACACAGATATATTTTTATGTATCATTAATATTCCCAGAATGAATACAGAACTTTTTCTTGAATCAACAAAAAAAATTATTGATAAATCCATTTACAATAATGAAAGAAAACAAGAAAGAATTAATAAAATTAAGAAAAATCTAATTCCATTTATTTCGACTATAAAAAAGTCACTTGATAATATTAGTAATAGTCAAAAAAATTCACCTATTTTTTATGACTTATCCTACATGTCACAAGCATATGTATTTTTCAAATTATCACAAATCCAAGTTAGTAAATCGTATAAATTAAGAGCTGTTCTTCAATCTCAAGGAATCCCCCCGCCTGAAATAAAGGATTCTTTTGAAACACAAGGAATAGTTGATTCGAAATTAGGGGATAAGAAACTTCCGAGTTATGAAATGAATCAATGGAAAAAGTGGTTAAGAGGATATTATCAATACAATTTATCTCAGAGCAGATGGTATAGATTAATACCAGAAAAATGGCGCAATACAGTTCATCAGCGTAAAAAGGAAAATTTTAGCAAAAGGCATTCATATGAAAAAGACCAATTAATTGATTTCAAAAAACAAAAACAAATTGAAGTATATTCATTATCTAATCAAAAAAGAAAAGAGAATTTGCAAAAATACTATAAATATGATCTTTTATCATATAAATTTCTTAATTGTGAAAATAAAACGGAATACTTTTTTTATAGATCTCCGTTTCAAGGACGTAAGAAGCAAGAGATTTCTTATAACACGCATAAAGAAAATATACTGAGGAACATCCCTATCGATAATTATCTAGGAAAGGTCCATATTCTATATATGGAAAAAACGGTCGATAGAAAATATTTTGATTGGAACATTCTCAATTTTGATCTTAAACAAAAAGGCGATATTGAGGCCTGGGTCAGCAATGGGAATCAAAATACTCAAATAATTCCTAAAAAAGATCTTTTTTACCTTATGATTCCAGAAATCAATCCACCAAACTCCGACAAAGTATTTTTTGATTGGATGGGAATGAATGAAAAAATGCTAAAGTGTCGCATAGCGAATTTGGAGCCTTGGTTCTTCCCAGAATTTGTGTTACTTTATAATGCATATAAAAGCAAACCTTGGTTTATACCAAGCAAATTACTTCTTTCAAATTTGAATAAAAATGAAAATAGTAGTGAAAATCAAAAACTAAATCAAAAGCAAAAAGGAAGTTTTTTGATACCATCGAATAAAAAACATGAAAATCAAGGAGAAAAAGAACCCACAAGTCCAGGAAATCTTGGATCCGTTCTCTCACAACAAAAAGATAGTGAAGAAAATTATGCAAGATCAGACATGAAAAAGGGGAAAAAGAAAAAACAATACAAAAGCAGCGCGAGAGCAGAACTAGATTTCTTCCTGAAACGTTATTTGCTTTTTCAATTGAGATGGGACGATACTTTGAATCAAAGACTGATCAATAATGTCAAGGTATATTGTCTCCTGCTTAGACTGATAGATCCAACCCAAATTACTATAGCCTTGATTCAAAATAGAGAAATGAGTTTGGATATAATGCTGATTGAGAAGAATTTAACTCTTAACCAATTGATGAAAAAGGGAATATTGATTATAGAACCCATTCGTCTGTTTGGAAAAAACGATGCACAATTTATTATGTATCAAACCATAGGTATTTCATTGGTTCATAAGAGTAAGCACCAAACTAATCAAAAATACCAAGAACAAAGATATGTTTCTAAGAAGAATTTTGATGAAACTATTTCATCACACCAAAGAATAACTGAAAATAGAGACAAAAATCATTTGGATTTGGTTGTTCCTGAAAATATTTTCTCGTTTAGACGTCGTAGAAAGTTGAAAATTCTAAGTTGTTTTAATTCAAAGAATAGAAATGGTGAAGATAGAAATCCAGTATTTTGGAATGCAAAGGACGTAAAAGACAGCAGCCAAGTTTCGCATGACAGTAACCATTTTGATAGAGAGAAAAATCAATTAATGAAATTAAAGCTCTTTCTTTGGCCTAATTATCGATTAGAGGATTTAGCTTGTATGAATCGTTATTGGTTTGATACCAATAATGGCAGTCGTTTCAGTATGTTAAGAATACATCTGTATCCACGATTGAAATTTTGACATTTCGTGGATAATACACTTTTTCTATATATTCTATACCCTATATATAATAGGGTATATCAAAGCAAACAAATACATAGATCACATGTCTTGTCTCACATTTCATTCTAATATCCAATAGGAAATGAATAATGTCTCGATTAGATCTCGAAATGAATCAACAGAACCTTCTTTGTTTTAGGTCTAAATTCTTCGATGCGAAAATGTACCAATCCTTTTCTATCCCTATCTAAATCCAATTAGAAATTGGATTAATTGATTTGAATTCAGAAAATTAGGAGTTCATAAAGAAATTTGGATTAGATTATTGTATATACCAGATTCCAATTAATGGCATTATTATTATTGATCAATAAAATCCATATCTGTAAAAAGGGAAAGGGGATTTTTTATGGTAACAAATTCATTCATTTCGGTTATTTCTCAAAAAGAAAACGAAGAAAACAGAGGGTCTGTTGAATTTCAAGTATTCAGTTTTACCACTAAGATAAGAAGACTTACTTCACATTTGGAATTGCACAAAAAAGACTCTTCATCCCAGAGAGGTTTGCGGAAAATTTTGGGAAAACGCCAACGACTGCTGGCCTATTTGTCAAAAAAAAATAGAAGACGCTATAAAGAATTAATTAGTGAGTTAAATATTCGAGAGATCAAAACTCGTTAATTTGAAGCGTGATACCATTTGAGCTTAGTCGTTTAAATTTTGATGAACTTCTTTTTACTTTCAGCAATGCATGGAAGAACGACTCGGGAAAAAACTTATGATTGCACCAACTACAAGAAAAGACCTCATGATAGTCAATATGGGCCCTCACCACCCATCAATGCATGGTGTTCTTCGACTGATTGTTACTCTAGATGGTGAAAATGTTATTGATTGTGAACCAATACTGGGTTATTTACATAGAGGGATGGAGAAAATTGCGGAAAATCGAACAATTATACAATATTTGCCTTATGTAACGCGTTGGGATTATTTAGCTACTATGTTCACAGAAGCAATAACCGTAAATGGACCCGAAAAGCTAGGCAATATTCAAGTACCTAAAAGGGCTAGCTATATCAGAGCTATTATGTTGGAGTTAAGTCGTATCGCTTCTCATTTGTTATGGCTTGGCCCTTTTATGGCAGATATTGGGGCACAGACCCCTTTCTTCTATATTTTTCGAGAACGAGAGTTAATATATGACTTGTTCGAAGCTGCTACCGGTATGCGCATGATGCATAATTATTTTCGTATCGGAGGAGTAGCTGCTGATCTACCTCATGGCTGGATAGATAAATGTTTGGATTTTTGCGATTATTTTTTAACCGGGGTTGCTGAATATCAAAAGCTTATTACGCGGAATCCTATTTTTTTAGAACGAGTTGAAGGCGTAGGCATTATTGGCGCAGAAGAAGCACTAAATTGGGGTTTATCGGGCCCAATGCTACGAGCTTCCGGAATACAGTGGGATCTTCGTAAAATTGATCGTTATGAGTCTTACGACGAATTTGATTGGGAGATTCAATGGCAAAAAGAAGGGGATTCATTAGCTCGGTATTTAGTACGAATCAGTGAAATGACAGAATCCATAAAAATTATCCAACAGGCTCTGGAAGGAATTCCAGGGGGACCCTATGAGAATTTAGAAATTCGACGCTTTGGTAGAATAAAAGACCCTGAATGGAATGATTTTGACTATCGATTTATTAGTAAAAAACCTTCTCCAACTTTTGAATTGTCTAAGCAAGAACTTTATGTAAGAGTCGAAGCACCAAAAGGAGAATTGGGAATTTTTCTGATAGGAGATCAGAGTGTTTTTCCTTGGAGATGGAAAATTCGACCACCGGGTTTTATCAACTTGCAAATTCTTCCTCAGTTAGTTAAAAGAATGAAATTGGCTGATATTATGACGATACTAGGTAGCATAGATATCATTATGGGAGAAGTTGATCGTTGAAATGATAATTGATACAACAGAAATACAAGCTATCAATTCTTTTTCCAGATTGGAATCCTTAAAAGAAGTGTATGGGATCATATGGATACTCGTACCTATTTTCACTCTTGTATTAGGAATCACACTAGGTGTACTAGTAATTGTTTGGTTAGAAAGAGAAATATCTGCAGGAATACAACAACGTATTGGACCCGAATATGCTGGGCCTTTGGGAATTCTTCAAGCTCTAGCAGATGGTACAAAACTACTTTTCAAAGAGAATCTTCTTCCATCTAGAGGAGATACTCGTTTATTCAGTATCGGGCCATCCATAGCAGTCATATCCATTTTACTAAGTTATTCAGTAATTCCTTTTAGCTATCGCCTTATTCTAGCCGATCTCAGTATTGGTGTTTTTTTATGGATCGCTGTTTCAAGTCTTGCTCCCGTCGGACTTCTTATGTCGGGATATGGATCAAATAATAAATATTCCTTTTTAGGTGGATTAAGGGCTGCTGCTCAATCAATTAGTTATGAAATACCATTAACTCTATGTGTATTATCAATATCTCTACGTGTGATTCGGTGAGACATAAAATTTCCCCTATTTATTTTCTTTATAGAAAGTTTTCTTTCTAGCAAGAAAGTGAAATGCGTTGAATATCTATATCTATTTTTGATTTTTTTTTTATTTTTATTCATCATGGGGGTTGAGAAACTAAACCAGATAGTTATATGAGTGAAATAAAACGGCTTTCCAATTTGCTGTTAAAGGAATTCAATCTCATTTCCTATGTACAAGAATTAAAACATAAGCAGTGGAGACTGTTTACCCCAAGATTGGTTGATTAGTCATCATCGCTTGAAGCGGGTTCAAAAGATCAACTGTATGGGGTTTTTACTATCTATTTCTATTAGTATAGATGTATTACCCTAATTGGGAGATTCAAAAAAACGAGTGGATGGTTAGGAAGACCAAGATACACAAAGGATTAGTAATGGAGATTCTGTAAAATATCCAACTGGATATTTCTTTATAGAAAAGTAATTCGAATTGGGGCTTTAAGTTGGTAGAAATAATTAAGAAGTACTCCCTGCGATTTCGATCCAGAGTATGTTCCTATCCACCGATTAAGTAAATAACTATCAAGAACGAAGAAATCTTTTACTTTGGTTAATGTCCCTTTTTTTTTTCTGAGAAAGGAGAATAGGAGCGAAATAAAATAGAAAGACTAGAATTGCAAAAAGAGATCTTTTTTTTATTCATAACTATTTGTATTTTTATTTTATTTAGAGAAATAAAATTCTTTTTTATGCAATGTCTACTTATTTTTCGTAATCGAAAATGATAGGTTGAAATATATATGTGATATTCCTCTAAAAAGTCTTTTTTTATTCAAGGATAAAGTTATTAATCAACAAAGAAAAATGAAAATTCTTAAAAGACGAGATCAATTCAGAAGCACTTTTTTATTATAAATCTAGCAGACAGAATTCCATTGGTCTAATTCTAGGCCTTAGGATAAGATAAGAGTTTGACTCTCTATCGATCCTACAAACACATCAAGATAAAAAATGTTGAAAGGTCTTTAGATTTTTTTGTGACCTATGAGGAGCCGTATGAGGTGAAAATCTCATGTACGGTTCTGTAATAGCGACGGGAACAGTGATGTTATCGTCGACTATGATTATCTAACAGTTTAAGTACAGTTGATATAGTTGAAGCCCAGTCAAAATATGGTCTTTGGGGGTGGAATTTGTGGCGTCAACCTATAGGGTTTATCGTTTTTCTAATTTCTTCTCTAGCCGAGTGTGAGAGATTACCTTTTGATTTACCAGAAGCAGAAGAGGAATTGGTAGCAGGTTATCAAACCGAATATTCAGGTATAAAATTTGGTTTATTTTACGTTGCTTCGTATCTAAATCTACTAGTTTCTTCATTATTTGTAACAGTTCTTTACTTGGGGGGTTGGAATCTTTCTATTCCATACATATTAGTTCCTGAGATTTTGGACATAACTAAAAGAAGTAAAGTTTTTGGAATAATAATCGGTATCTTTATTACATTAGCTAAAACTTATTTGTTCTTGTTCATTTCTATTGCAACAAGGTGGACTTTACCGAGACTGAGAATGGACCAACTATTAAATCTTGGATGGAAATTCCTTTTACCTATTTCTCTAGGTAATCTATTATTAACAACTTCGTCCCAACTTCTTTCACTGTAAAGGAATAGAATATTCTATCTTCACAACTTGTCTCAAACAAGAGAAAGAAACAAGTATAAAATTATTTATAGATATTCAGATATGTTCCCTATGCTAACTCAGTTCTTGAATTCTGGTCAACA